TTCCATTTCTACCATTATTATGATAATACATATTCCAACCTGCTTGAATACCAGAAAAATAAATGGATTGGACATTTGATCTTTTCGCTGAGATAAAGGCATAAAAATCAGAAAGAATCTATAGAATTCAAATCGGTTTTTTAGCATTTAACCCCCTTTTATGTTATGGATTTCATTGTTAAAAAAATGATTCGCAGAGAAGAGAGAGATTTTGTTTACGGATTTTTGAGTAGAATATGATTGTGAAGTGTATAAGAAAAGAAGGTTTGTATGGCTTAAACACGTGTGGAGATATCTATAATATCTGTCTTTCTTCTCTTTTATTGTTTTATTGTCGTTCTATGTTCTATTCGGGGCAACACAGGTTGTGCTCTCCGAAAACAGAATTTCAATTTTCTATTCAATTCAAAATTCAAATTGAAGTATGATACTTTTCTGATATCTGATAATTCTATATCGGGAACATATATAAATAATATATATCCGTCTAACAATTTATCTTGGGGGGTTTACATATACTCATAATTGTTGTTATAATTATTATTAATAATTATAATTGAGAAGGATTTTTTGATTGAAAAAATCCATACTGATTAGTTATATATCATATATCAAGTTGTATTTTCTTATGTCATTAGGAAACCAAAATTTGGAGATTCAAATCCAAGAATCATTCATGCATTCTAAGTCAATAGTTAATGGGTCCTATTTTCAGAAAGTTGAATTTTGTATTTTGCGACTGAAAATCCACATTTGATTTTTCAATAGAAAGGTAAGAGAAAGTTTTGAACATTATGAATTTTGAGATAGACTCAATCGAAATTGAAAGGATGAATCAAACCCAATCAAAAGGGAAGAAGGATTAGGATTTCTTTGACTTTTAGGAAAAATTAAGGAAAACAGAACTCAAGGTGCAAGTACAATAAAAAAGCAGTTCAGTAATCCGGGAACGTTTTCATCTATTTTGTATTTGTAGCATTTTGGCGACATGGCCGAGTGGTAAGGCAGAGGACTGCAAATCCTTTTTTCCCCAGTTCAAATCCGGGTGTCGCCTGATCAACAAAAAACTTGAAATCTCTTTTTTTCTTCTGTTGATATAACCCGCTGAATGATTCGCCAGCAGAAGCAGAGAAAACAGACTGTTGATATTTGTTTGATTCTAAACACCTGGTCTGGGTGTTTTTATCAAAAATTGTAAATATCCTTGCATTGCATATTTAGGCTTAGCTTTCAAGTAAATATTCGAATGCTAGAGGGGCTCTCAAGACTTCGCAATTACCTTCTACTCCAAATCAAAATTTTAGATTATTAATCCATTGTATAATGACTGTACCTTGGATTAGATTGGAGAGCCCGATAGGAAATCGAAATAGTTGTGGAAGGGGGCGGAAGATACTTTATTATATACGAGGAACTCACGAAAATATCTCAGTGCTCAAGCATCCAATCAATTGAAATGAGGGTCAACAAAAAAAGAATAGGACTTATTATTCCTACATGTTACATTAGGAACATTCCCTTGAGATGTTACTGCGGATTTTGCTTGGGTTTAATCTTTCCCGATTCTAAATCATATAGGAATTTCTTATAAAATGGGCGAATTTATTGGATTGGTTTATTAATAGTCTTCGTTCTTTTTGACTCTGCACCATTGATTCTACTATTATTAGTGAGGAATAATGGAACAATTCCTTTAGATTTATAGAGATAGGGGACATAATTCATATGGATATAGTAAGTCTTGCTTGGGCTGCTTTAATGGTAGTCTTTACTTTTTCCCTTTCACTCGTAGTGTGGGGAAGGAGTGGACTCTAGGGGTCCTACTAATTGAGTTAAGGAAGCAAACTGTATCAATATCAATTGCTTTCTAGATGGTTCTGCAACACGTTTGGAACAAAATAAAAATATCTTCATTTTGAAATTCCATTGGACTCGACTGGAGTAATGTATTATAGGAATCATCCTCTTTCAATCAAAGAGCTATTTCAACGATTCCCATGTTTGTAGTTCGAAAGGAAGAGGATCCCAGGAAATTTATTCGAACCAAATTCTTCCTAAATTTTCTATTCCAATCAATGGCCTCTTCCTAGGTGATACTGAGGAGGGCCAGACCCTTTTTTTTTTGTTTCTCTCTTTACTGTTCAAAGAAGAAGTGGTTTTGTTAATTGTATACGCACTTTGTATGAGAAAGAAAGGATATAAACATAGTAGTTGTCTAACGAGATACTATGTAGAATAAGATCGTCAGGTGAGTCACATATTGCGCATTTACCGCTTTCGAATTTTTGAAATTGGATTTAGACTTTATCGACTTATTTCATATCATGGTTCAGGCGTTAAAAATCAGTGAGGTTTACTCTTCCTTTTCGATGCCCGTGGAACTACTGTCAATGGTTTACTTCTTGGGAATGTTAAAAAAAAAGATTACTACGTGATTTTTTGAATATGCCTATATCTATCGCTTTTGCTTCATTGATTTGATTCTCTCAATAGATACCGAGATTCATATTGGAAATCAAAAAGATAGTAATTCAAACTATAAGACATAGGAGTAATTCAGATTGATCAGAACAAATAGATATAGCAAATAAATGGAATTGGATGCTATGTCAATCCCATATATGGAATTGATATTCATATATATCAAGATAATATTGTAGATTGATATATAGATCCATATCAAATGCAGCCTCTATCTTTATTTTCTTCCAGGGGGCAGCTTTATAACAACAATCTAATAGATAAATAGTATGGTAGAAAGAAATAGATGAATCTTTCTACCATACTATCTATCTATTAGAATACTGCCGATTCTAGTCCACTCATTTCATTTAAGACATGAAATTGGAATCTTTTTCATTTTATTTCGTCAATTTTGGCTAAGAACTCAGAAGTCAAGTTTCATTCAAATTAGTTAATAATTAATCGTTTTGACTGACTGTTTTTACATAAATGATAAGTAGAAAAGCGGTAGGAACTAGAATAAATAGTGCAGTAGCAATAAATGCAAGAATATTTACTTCCATAATCTCATCGGTTTTTTACTTCGCAATAACTCGGGATTTAATCCCATAGAGATGATAAATCTTTGGCCTGTAAATTCAATGAATGAATATTACCTCTCGATGATCTTGAATCAGATCAATATCATGAATAACAATATCTGAACTATCAAATCAATTCGTCGTCGAGAATTGAATAGTATAACATAGGAAGTTCTTTTATCCATACCGCCCCAAACTTGGATTGCTGACCCAATCCAAAATTCCTTTATTTATCATTTTTTATTATCTGTTCTTTTTTTCTCTCTAATCTATCTAGTTCCTTCTTGTACAATCATCTGATGAAGTCTCATCAAATAGCTCTTCCACTTCCAGTGGTCACATAGTTACAAACCCAAACAAAGACTAAAAGCTAAATGGAAAAAGCAAGGAGTTTAGAACGAAACTATTTTTGACTTGGAAGACAAAGAAGTGTGATAAAGATGAGACCGTATAAAATGAATATTCATCAAATTTACTATTTTCCGATTTGGTCTTTCGTCGATGGGGCCTTAAAACAAAATGAAAAATAGGAAAAATGATTCATTCGCCTTTCTAAGAGGAGTAGGATCTTTGGTTGATCTGTCCTTCCCCCTCCTTTCTTCGTAGATTATTAGTCCCGGGACACCTATACCAAAAGCTCAGTGTGCAATTTGCATGAAATCTATTTTTCAACTTCAAATTAGTAAGTACAGTTCCATAAATCCGTAGCCAGAAAAAGAAATTGTTTTTTTTTTGTTTTTTCTGGAAAGTATTTTCTTATATTCAATTTTGTATTGGACAAGAAAGGAATTCCCTTTGTGTATGCGCGCCTCAAAAAAGTATAGTACTCGATTCCATTACATGCATCGGGGGCAATCGAAAAAGCCAGCATTTCTTGGAATACTGACTATAATGCTACCAATAATTGTACTAATCCAACCGCATATGTCTTTCTCCTACCAAAAGGAAAGAAAAAAGAAATAAGGATTTCCCCTTTGCTTTGACAATGGAATTCTTCCCCCGGTCCCCTTCATAAAAAGGGAGAGATTTTTTGATATATTTATTGGATCCGTCGGGACTGACGGGGCTCGAACCCGCAGCTTCCGCCTTGACAGGGCGGTGCTCTGACCAATTGAACTACAATCCCAGGGAAAGACGGGATCTAGCAGAAAAGTTGATTCTTTTTTATCTCCGGATCGGGTATTTCTGAAGTACAAAGGGGGTTATATCATCTCATGGCGGATTGGCGAATTATTGGGCCGAGCTGGATTTGAACCAGCGTAGACATATTGCCAACGAATTTACAGTCCGTCCCCATTAACCGCTCGGGCATCGACCCAGGAAGAATCAATTTTCGCCTTATTGGTAATCCATGATCAACTTCCTTTCGTAGTACCCTACCCCCAGGGGAATTCGAATCCCCGCTGCCTCCTTGAAAGAGAGATGTCCTAAACCACTAGACGATGGGGGCCCGCTTGACCAACGGCCATCATACTATGATCATAGTATGATCAGTTTTTTGAAATTGTCAATATAATCGAATGATTCTATCCGAGGGATCTTTCCCCCTTTCAGAATTGCATAGAATTGTTTTTTATTCGTCATTGACGAATTATTCATTAGAATCGACATTAGAAATCTAGTAGTAGTATTTTTTTTTTTTTTTTGAATTATTTCAATTGAATTTCTTTCTCTTATTTTAGTTTAGATTATTTAGTATTTCGAATTTTATTTAGAAATTTCTAAATAAAAAAGAAAAAAAGTACTAAATACAAAAACTAGAAATAATAAGGAAGAGGAGTATTTTTTCAGGGAATGATTGGTCCGTCAGAAAAGGAAAAAGGTGTGAAATTAGATTTCTTTCACTTTCATTTGATTCATTGTTACGACGAGATATCCTTATCTCCCTCCCACCAAGACAGGAAATTAACAAACGAGAAATCTAGTAAGCGGCATCAAGCAGAAAATGATTTTTTC